ACTCGGTATTCAAACAACTATTAAGAGTTCCTAGAGCTCCTTGTACGGCTTGTTGGAAAACCCGTTGTCGGACTTGATTCATCGCCCTTTGTTTTTCAAAATAAAGGGTTTCATTTTTAGACTTTTCTAATTGTTCCAAACTCATAGAAGTAGCATTAATCAAATTTTCCTTTTCTCGTTCTATCTCAGAATATCCATTCATTCGATACTCATCTGCTTCTAGTTCGACTTTCTGTAATCGAAGCCGAGCTTTTTCGAGTTGTTCAAGAGTCCCTCTACGCAATTCTTCCGAATTTCGAATAGTACTTAAGATCCTCTGTTTTCGATTATCTAATAAATCTTTTAATGAAAGTAGATTATCTTGCTATTAAGTTTACAACTTTTATGATCTCTTCCCGAACCAAACATGAATCTTTCGATTCATTTGGCTCTCACGCTCCTTTTTTTATTTTTTGCTATGTATTATGGCTATTTACATATCTTTTTTTTATGTAATGAGCCTATCCTCTATCCTCTCTTTTCTGTTTGTATTTCAATATACCGAAACTTATATAAGACTAGATAAATATTAAGAGGACTCTTCTGACTAGATAAAAATCTATCATGGTCAGCAAAGTTGTTTCTTTATTTGTGTTTGCTCTGTTAGTTACTAATTTCAATTTCATTAAGAAAAACTAACTAAATAAGTGGAAAATGAAAATTGATAGAATTCCTTTTATTTTTTCCTCAAATCCAAAAAATTTCTCTTTTTTTTATACATAGGTCGTCGATTCGGCATTGGAAAAAGGGCAGGGTGCCCCTCTAGTAAATAATTCAAACCATTTTATCGATATGAGTGTTCTATATCAGATAAATTCTACACTAGCTATTTCCCATTTAAAGCATTTCGATACTAATACTAAATATAGTTGTAGAAAGAGTACCCCTTTTTGCCTAGACTTCAAGCAGTTTAGCTTTAACCGTGTTAATGGTCTCACATTATTGGTCTATAGAGAATCAAAGTAAATTTACCAATGAGTCGCGAAATGCTATGGTTCTTCCATATGATTTCTGAAGTTATTCAGAAGTAATTCGTCGAGATCCTGCACCTTTTCTTATTTATCCCAAAAATACTAAAAATTATTTTAAAGTGCAGCCGGATGGATCCAATCTATTCTTGAAATAAACAACTCGCACACACTCCCTTTCCAAAAAAAATCAATACACCAACCACTACAGTTAGATTTATTAGATTTGTTGCTAAAATATCGGTATTAAGCCCGAAACTCCCAGCGAATGGCCAGTGAGCTAAAAAAACGAAAGAATGGGTTACATTTTTCATATGCTCTCCTCTTATAGATAGGACGAACAAAGAAGAAAGTTTTTCAATCACTTACTTCGCTCGCCCTTTTTTGATCGGTTTTTTTAATGCAATTTTTTTTTAATGCAAATAGATTCAATCTAATAATTTCTTTTAGATTAAGTCTTAGGTCTCATTTGACCTGTGAAAGATCTCCTTTGTTGAAATGTTCCCAAAATTCCTAAAATAAAAGGAAAAATACTTTCCACTATCCTAAACTAAGGACGGGAAGGAAGAGGGCGAGCATATCTTCTAAATTGATCATGCTCAAATCAGCCCTTCCCGGGGTTCCTGGGGTATTGTCTGTCCCGATAAATAAAAAATTTCCGGAATAATATAATAAATAGGAGTAAAGTATTGATATACTTGGAATTACAGAATCAAATACCAATTTACTAAAAAAAGAAAAAAGTATCTAATCTAAAGGACTCGTTCTCTTTTTTAGGATTAAACAAAAGGGTTCGCAAATAAAAGCGCTAGTGCCACAACCAGTCCATAAATTGTTAAAGCTTCCATAAAAGCTAGACTAAGCAATAAAGTACCTCGTATTTTCCCTTCTGCTTCTGGCTGTCTCGCAATACCTTCTACAGCTTGTCCTGCAGCAGTACCTTGACCGACTCCAGGCCCAATGGAAGCAAGCCCTACGGCCAATCCAGCAGCAATAACGGAAGCAGCAGCAATTAGTGGATTCATGGTGAGTTCCTCGTGTCAAAAAAAAAATGGTTAAGGATACAATTAACCAAGAAATTCTTACTTCTAACTTCTAAGCTCTATTGGGTAGAAATAACTAAAAAGTACAAATTGAAATGATAATCTAAATTGTCCGAACTACTTCGAGATCTCGTTTTTAGTTTCTAATCATTAGAGGTTTGTGTAAATCCATATGATTCTCGTTATTATATTTCTCTTTCTTTCCAACCAAGCAACCGCTCTTTCATTCCATCCTTTTTTTTTACTCCTCGATATCCTTGAGTTACCATTTTTTTCCCTTCATCTAATCCATAATAAAATCCATAATAAAAGACGAAATACAGGAAGAACCCCTATTGAAATCGAACTAATCCAAATCCAATAGGAATCAAATCAAGATATACAATTAATAACAATATGCTGCATAGAACTGGATATGGAATCCAATTCCATATAGAGGGGAATTCCATATATCGGATTAGAGAATGAAGCTAACTTAGGAATAAAGAAAATCCTATATACATTTGTTTCTTCTATTTTGTTTGCATATTTTCTCATTTTCTATTGAATCCGATTCCAAAATCATTCTTTAGAAAGCCGTACAAAAGATGACTGTCTTATAGACATTAAGGATATAGATCTAACCAGATTCCGCCCTCCTGAATGCATATATACTTTAACAATTTCGTAATATAGTCTATTCTCTCTCCTACAACTCTAGGTTGTATATTCATACACATTTCAAACTATTGAGTTTTCCAACCAGGAGGATTATCTGGAACCATGCATGAATTGGGCTAAGCTAAAAAAAATACTATTTCGAAAACTAGTCAATTCAATGATGACCCTCCATAGATTCACCTATATAGGCTGCGGCTAACGTTGCAAAAATAAGAGCTTGAATACCGCTTGTAAATAATCCAAGAAACATGACCGGTATAGGGACTACTAAGGGGACTAAAGAGACAAGAACAACAACGACTAATTCATCCGCTAATATATTTCCGAAAAGTCGAAAACTAAGCGATAATGGTTTTGTGAAATCTTCTAGGATGTTAATTGGTAAAAGGATTGGGGTTGGTTTAATATATTTCTCGAAATAACTCAATCCTTTTTTGCTAAGACCCGCATAAAAATATGCTGCTGATGTGAGTAAAGCTAAAGCAACAGTAGTATTTATATCATTAGTGGGCGCTGCTAATTCCCCATGGGGTAACTCTATAATTTTCCAAGGTAAAAGAGCACCCGACCAATTCGAAACAAAAATAAAAAGGAACATAGTTCCAATAAAGGGAACCCAGGGACCATATTCTTCCCCAATCTGAGTTTTGCTCAAGTCTCGAATAAACTCAAGGACATATTCGAAGAAATTCTGACCGTCGGTCGGGATGGTTTGTGGATTCCGAACAGCTATGATAACTGAACCTAGCAAGATAGTAATTACGACCCAAGAAGTGATGAGTACTTGGGCATGAATTTGGAAACCTCCTATTTGCCAATAGAAGTGTTGGCCTACTTCTACACCCGAGATATCATATAACCCCTTGAGTGTTTTAATGGAACATGGTGTAATATTCATATTGTCCTCTGATAAAAATTGAACTTCAAAAAAGGAATTCTTTTGATTCAACCATCTCTTTCTTAACTCAGCAACTTGAAGTATTAATATTATATTTAGGATACCAAGAAATCACATCAGATCATAATATATATCAATACCCTCTAATATATATCAATATTCCCCTTCTTTTATCTATGCAAAACAAAAAATAATAGTAACTGATCCCATAAATCTACGCAGTTGCTCAAGAATTAACTATTCTTCTTAATCTTAATCAACGATTTCTTATATAGAGAGAACGGCCCTCACAAATTGCAAATACTAATTTGTTAAGAATCAATCGAATTGAAGTCATAGTGTCATCGTTGGCAGGAATCGATATATTCGCGAGATCTGGGTCACAATTTGTATCGACTAAAGAAATAGTGGGAATCCCCAAAATGGCACATTCCCGAAGAGCTATATACTCTTTTTGCTGATCAAGGACAATTACAATGTCAGGCAACCTCGTCATATATTTGATCCCGCCAAGATATCTTTGCAAGGTAGATAATTTTCTCTTTAAAATTGCCACATCTCTTTTTGGGAGATGGTGGAATTTTCCCATCTTTTCTTCTGCTCTTAAGTCTCTAAATTGGGAAAGTCTAGTTTTGGTAATCGACCAATTCGTTAACATACCACTGAACCACTTTTTATTAACATAATGACAACGAGACCTTATTGCAGCTGATGCTACTAAATCCGCTGCTCTTTTTTTGGTACCAACAATTAAGAAGCTTTTTCCCTGACTTGCTGCATCAAAAACTAAATCACAAGCTTCTGATAAAAAACGAGCAGTTCTAGCGAGATTTGTAATATGAGTACCTTTACGCTTTGCCGAGATGTAAGGGGCCATTTTAGGATTCCATTTCTTAATACCATGACCAAAATGAACTCCCGCTTCTATCATCTCTTTCAAATGGATGTTCCAATATCTTCTTGTCATTTTTTCCACACTTCCTTTTTTTTCTTTTTTTTGTCTTACCATTACGGAATTTATTTCTTTTTGAAGATTAAGAAAGAGCCGAAATAGCTTGAAATAAATAATAATTGTTCCGATGAAACCTTCTACTCAGAATTGGCCATTGATACACGGTATAAACACAGCCTTAATGAATTAACTGACTTCTTTTACTTATTAAAATCTAAAATCAGACCTGTTAGTATTCTAAGGTCAAAAGTCCAGTTTAAATTAAACTAAAAAAAATCTGCTTTATGTATCCTTAAATCGTATAAATGGGGGTAAACGGGGGTTCTGATGTCTCATAGAAATTGTTTGTTACGTCAGAATCAGAAGAAACTAATTCTGTATGGAGAAACAAAATATCTCTCATTTCCGACGTGAATAGATTTTTTTTTTGAATTTCGAAATAAAGGTTCTTGTCTTGTGGGGAACGATGCAAAAATTTTTGGAATCCGGTACCAACAGGTATAATCCCCCCCAGAACTACGTTTTCTTTTAGGCCTTTCAACCAATCAATACGCCCTCGTAGGGCAGCTTTTGCTAAAACTCGAGCAGTTTCTTGAAAACTTGCTTCGGATATAAAACTTTGGGTATTCAGGGAAGCCCTTGTTATTCCCAATAAGATTGCCCGATAATAGATCGATTCATCCAAAGCCCGCCCTGCTCGTTCCGCGCGCAATAGTCCTATTAATTCCCCAGGTAAAAAAACATTAGACATTCCATCTTCGGAAACCCGTACTTTTGATGTTACTTGGCGTATAATAATCTCTATATGTCTATTATGGATCTGTACCCCTTGGGATCGATAAACCTTTTGGATCTTATTAACCAAAGAGATACGACTTTGGGCTATGGTTAGCTCAGCTCCAATCAAGAATCCCCAGGGAACCCCAAGAATTCTTGGTATACGCTCATTCCAATCCTCAATTCTCCTTTCGAGATTCGACGATAGTGAATCAATTGAACGCGCTTCGAAGATTTGTTCTACTTTTGGAAGACCTTGCGTTATATCACTAGATCTCGATTTTTCATATATAAAGGTAACTAACCTATCTCCTTTGTAAAGGATTTTTCCATAATGACCATGAACAGTTGCTCCTATAGTGGCCAAATAAGGCTTAGCTGCTCTTATAACAAAGGAGTCCATATTAACAATGAAAATTTGACCAGATTTTTTTATGTGCGATTTAAATAGACATACATTTTCGCAAATAAATTGTCCAAGGTGAATTATTGCCGATGTCTCCTCCCACGAGTCATGATGGAGAAAGCGCCAATTCAAATGGAATGGATCCAACATGATGTTACTGTCGAAATTTGAAATCCTTTTATTTTCATCTATTAAAGAGTATTTAAGTCCTTGAAGCACTTGGAAGGTTTGTTTCAAATTGTCAAGGAACAAGTATTTTTTTAACAAGATCTGATTATGCGTTAATAAATAGTAAGATGAAGATAAATTTGATATACTAGGTACAATAGTGCCTAAGAGCCCAAAAATATCTCGCATAGGAATTCTAGGATTCGATTCTTTTATCGCATTGGGATATTTGGAATTCTTGAATAAACCAATTCGAGAACAGTTGGATGCCGACAAAATCATCAAAGAGGGATATTCTTTATTTCGATTCAACAAGGTGCCAATAGCTTCTTGATCTTGGCTAAGTGATTGAATCTTCACCTTGGAATAAAAGGAATTGGTATTGTTGTGATCTGATCTATTATTGGGAATCGGTCCTGCACTTGTCCTATCATATCTTCTTCGTGTATACGAAATAGTGGACTTGACTAACTCAATTCTTAGGAAATCTCGAATCAGACCATTTGTTCTTACCTCAACAAGGGAAGCACGAGCCCCCTCTTTTTCTTCTTGTTCCCAATTCACTACTAAGCAAGTTCGAACGAATTGACTATTCGTGTGATAAATTCTTTGAGTTAACTTGCTATTTTCATGAGAAATAAAATTGGCAAGTCGAAGTTGGAGATTATCCTCTTCTTGCAGGAGATCCTGCGGGAAAAGTGTTGCTAAATTTCTCCCTTCGTCCATTTCATATGCGACTGCAGGTCGAACCAAAACAAAAAATTTTTCCTTGCTTTTGAGAATTTTTTTCCGTTGAACATAAACCCAATTTTTTATTTTTTTTGATTCCTTAGAATCTTTTTTTTCTCTTTCTGGTGGTATCAAACTGCCACCTAATATCTTATCCACCTCTTCAGGAAAATAAATATCTCCGGAAAAGATTTTGAGTTCCGTATGGCTTTTTTTTCTCTTCACTCGGACCAATCCACCTAGTCGACTTCTTGTATTTTTTGTGAGTTGTGTATCCACTCCAATAATACTATTGTCAAGTACCTTTAGGGATGAGGATCTCGGCAAGATATGCAGTTCTTGAAGAATGAAAAAAAACTGATCTACTTCTTTTTGGTATTTTAGACTAAATTCTTTTGTTCCTCGATGCTCAATAAAACCTTCTTTTTTTAAGATGGAATCTTCCTCTGGGTTCCCATATTCGTCCTCTGAGTCTTCCTCTGAGTCTTCTTCTAAAGTCCCATATTCGTTCTCTGAACCATCTTCACGGCTCCCATATTCTTCTTCTAAGTCTTCCTCTAGAATTCCATATTCGTCCTCTCGGGTTTTATATTGGTTCTCTGGGCTCCCATATTCTTCCTCTGAGTCTTTCTCTAGAGTCCTATATTCGTCCTCTAGGATCCCATATTCGTCTTCGAGGGTTTCATATTCGTCCTCTAGGATCCCATATTCATCTTCTCGGGTTTCATATTCGTCCTCTAGAGTCCTATATCCGTCTTCTAGGGTTTCATATTCGTCCTCTCGGGTCTTATATTCATCTTCTAGGCTCTCATATTCTTCCTCTGAGTCTTCCTCTCGAGTCCTATACTCTTCCTCTAGGGTCCTATATCTAAATTTAACAATTCCTGAACCCCTTTTATCTTTTCTGTATCGTGGATCGTCAAAATAAGCAAAAATAGTATTTCTACGTAAAAGACCCATAAAAGGTATTTCAATCGAAATCCCAAAATAGGATATTAGCTCTTTCTCTTGTTCTTGATGATATTGATATTGTAATGGAATCACGAACCTATTTCTTCGCTTTTTCGCCAACAAATCCGAATTATCTTGAAGAATAGAAGGATAGACAAAATTCCAATGACTGTTGGACACGATTCGATCTGGTGTTAAATAATCAAGAATTTCCCTATCCTTTTTACCAAAAGTATCCAACAGTCTATGGCTTACTTGATCATTAGCCATTGGGAGGTCAAAGATATATCTTCCGTCAACAGAAAAAGAATAAATATTCATTTGATCTTGATCTTTGTGGAGCGAAAAAGATGCTATACTAGATCTGCACATATTTACCGACAATATCCATAAATGGCTTGTTTTTGGTAATCGACGAAGATTACCATATTGATATTCGGGCGCATGGTAAACATCAGTACTCCAGTGCATTTCCCCGTCTGATTCGGAATAAATATGCTTTTGTACCTTTTCTTTAAAATGCAAAGTGGACGTTCCGGCACGAATCTCCGCAATTACTTGTTCGGATTCTACATATTGATCATTTTGCACTAGAATCAAGCTTTTTAACGGAATATTCACACTATGTAGAATATCCTGACTCTGAATAGTTACATGCAAGTCTATATAGCATAGAAAAGCAGGCTGCCCATGACGGGTACGTGTGGGGTGAACCAAATCCTCATTGAATTGGATTTTTCCATTCGAGGGGGATCGTACAAGGTCGGCAGTACCCCCTGTGAATACTCCACCAGTATGAAAAGTTCTTAATGTTAGTTGAGTCCCTGGCTCCCCAATCGATTGACCCGCAATAATACCTACAGCTTCCCCTAATTCGACTAGATCGCCATGAGTGGGACTCCGCCCATAACATAATTGACAGATCCAAGACGTGCTCCGGCAAGTAAAGGGGGTTCTAATATATATTGGTTGTGCTCGAAACGGTTGTGCTCGAAAGGCAGTTATGAATCGATTGATTAATCCGATTCCAATATCTTGATTTCGAGCAGCAATGCATCTTGAACCAATATATATATCGTCTGCTAATACACGACCAATTAGTGTTTGGACAAAAAGTTTTTCCGTCATTCCATTTTGAGGACTCACAGAAATACCTTGGATAGTACCACAATCTCTTCTACGCACAATAATATGTTGAACTACTTCAACAAGTCTACGTGTAAGATATCCAGCATCGGCGGTTCGTACAGCAGTATCTACAACCCCTTTGCGGGCTCCGTAGCAGGAAATTATATATTCTGTCAAAGAAAGTCCCTCGCGTAAATTGCTTTGAATAGGTAAATCAATCATTTGTCCTTGAGGATCCGCCATTAACCCTCTCATCCCTACTAATTGGTGTACCTGAGATGCATTTCCTCTGGCTCCTGAAAAAGACATTAAATAGACTGGATTAGAAGGATCCGTTATCCGAAAATTCGAATTCATTTCTTGTTTCAAATATTCACTTGTAGCATACCATATCTCAACGGATTGGCGTAATTTTTCTACCGCGTGTACAGCCCCATAATAATAGTGTTTCTCCAAAAGAAAACTCTGTTGTTCCGCGTCTTGGACTAACCATCCTTTAGAGGGTATTGTTAAAAGATCCTCAATTCCTAAAGAAATCGATGTAGTAGTGGCTTGATGGAAGCCCAGAGTCTTTATTTGATCCAGTATATGGGATGTATATCCCATTCCAAAATGATCTATTAATCTGCTAATAAGTCGTTTCATAGCAGTTCCGTCTATCTCTTTATTATGAAAGACCAGGTTGGCCCGTTCCGCCATACATAAATACCCCCTTTTTTGGCTGAGTAGGATTCGACAATTGCTGAGTAGGATTCGACAATGGGCCTGAGTCAGTGATTCGAAAACTTAATTTACTCCCTTTTCTCAATCTCAATCTGGATTTGCGCGGCAAAAAAGATGGTACTAGCGAAATCGGAATGCCCCCCGAAGGGGGCATCGCCGAATCTAACTTCCTTATTTAGATAGTGTACGAATAGGCCCGACTAAATCCTTGTATGGCTTCCTCGATTTCTCTATAAAAAGAAATATGACCAAGAGTGGTTCGAATGTATATAGAACGGGTTTCTTTTTTTCTATTTCCCACTATTAGATAGTGGGCATAAATCTCATGATAAGTCCCAAAAGATTCATATTGAACTTCAATCGGAACTTCTCTTGACCCAATGACGCGTTGATCTAGTTTCCACCGGAGCCACAAGGGGCTGTTTAAACCGACTCGTTTCTGTCTATAAGCCCCCAGTGCATCATAGGAACTAGAAAAATGGGGTTCTTTATCTTTCGTATACTTAGAATAATAATTATTATTGTAGTTTACTTTTTTATTTGGATAGTTTCCATAACTATTATATCTATTTGCACAAATACCTCGACGGTTTCCAATCGTTAATACATAAAGTCCGATAAGCATGTCTTGGGTTGGCACGCAAATAGGATCTCCAATAGCGGGAGACAGGAGATTCATATGAGAAAACATAAGTAAACGGGCTTCCGCCTGAGCTTCCAAGGATAAAGGTAGATGAACAGCCATTTGATCCCCATCAAAGTCCGCATTGAAACCCTTACACACTAATGGATGTAAACAAATAGTACGCCCCTCTACTAAAGTGGGTTGGAAGGCCTGTATGCCTAATCTATGCAGGGTGGGTGCTCTGTTCAACAGTACAGGATGCCCCCGCATAACTTCTTGAAGTATTTCCCATACAATGGGCTCCTTTTCCCAAATTTTCCTTTTAGCAATCCTGACATTAGAAGTAGCACGTTTCGTGATTAAATCGCGAATTACAAATAGCTGAAAAAGCTTTATTGCTATCTCTAGAGGTAATCCACATTGATGTAATGAAAGCGAAGGGCCCACAACAATGACAGAACGCCCTGAGTAATCAACCCGTTTCCCAAGCAGAGTCTCGCGAAACCTCCCCTCTTTGCCCTCAATTACATCTGAAAGTGACTTGTATACTTTATTGTGACCATCCTTCGCCGGTTGCCCGCGGGACCCACTATCAAGAAGTGTATCCACGGCTTCTTGTACCAATTTTTCCTGGCACATTACTAAATCTGCTGGTGCTAATTCACTTCTTTTTAATAGATAGGCAAGGTTGTTGTTTCGACGGATAACTCTCTTATAAAGTTCATTAATATCTGAAGTCACTACTTTATCCCCAGACCTATAAACAATGGGTCTCAATTCGGGAGGAAGAACCGGTAATAAGCATAAAACCATCCATTCTGGTTCTACATTTGTTTGAATAAAATGTTTCGCCAATTGCATGCGTCTAATTAAAAAAACTTTTCTTATTCGTCTTTTTCTATCTTCCCATTCATCTCCACTATACCCCTCGTCTTCTAATTCCTTCCATTCAACCAAGGAATTCTCTATAATAATTCGCAAATCCAAATCCGCTAATTGTTCTCCAATAGCACCCGCTCCTGTCGCAATTTCCCGATTTCGAAATGTTGCAAAGCCTGGGGTAGAAAAAAAGGGAGAAATGCTGTGGTTACAGGATGAAATTTCGTCTTCGAATAAACCTCGTAATCGTAAGAAAGTAGGTTTTTTAGCGCTGGGCCTAGCAAAAGAGAAATCGCCATATACTAGGCCCTCCAATTTCTTAAGGGGTTTATCTAAAAGATTCGCAATATAACTAGGAAGACCTTTCAAATACCATACATGAGTCACTGGACATGCCAGTTTGATGTATCCCATTTGATATCTTCGTATCCGAGAATCAACAAATTCTACCCCGCATTTTTGGCAAAATCTTTCGTCTTCGTTTTCAGCTACGCTCGCTCGAGAATTTCCACAAGCACAGATTCCGCTTTTTATGGGTCCAAAGATTCTTTCGCAAAACAATCCATCTTTTTCTGGTTTATCGGTTTTATAATGAAAAGTGGAGGGCCTTGTGACTTCGCCAACTATTTCCCCATTAGGTAGGATTTTGTTAGCCCAAGCCATTATTTGTTGAGGGGAAACGAGTCCAATTTGAAGTTGTTTATGTTTATATTGGTCAATCATAAAATAGAAATAAGAAAAGAATTTATATTTATTCCGATCAAACATCCTCCCTATTAACCTGAAAGTTCTTCTCAGATACAAGGAAATGGTTCAGTTCTAGAGCCAAAGATCGTAGTTCTCGAACAAGCACTCGAAAAGATTCTGGAGGATCCTCGTGATTAGGCACTCTTTTTCCCCAGATCGTAGCATTAAGTATTTCTTGGCGAGCTATAAGATGGTCAGATTTATAAGTAAGTATCTCTTGTAAAATATGAGCAACACCAAATCCTTCTAAAGCCCAAACTTCCATTTCTCCTACTCGTTGTCCCCCTTGCTTGGCTCTTCCTCTAACGGGTTGTTGGGTAACAAGTGAATAGGGCCCAGTAGAACGTCCATGGATTTTCTCATCAACTTGATGAATTAATTTTAAGATATAGGACTTCCCTATTAGAACAGGTTGTTCGAAGGGATCTCCTGTTCTTCCATCAAATATTCTGCTTTTTCCCGGGTACTCGGGTTCAAATACCCATGGATTTTTTGTTTGTTTACTGGCTTCATATAATTCCGAAAACACAAGTTTTCTTGAAGCCTCTTGCTCATATCTCTCATCAAAGGGTGCTATTCTATAATGTTTCTTTAGCAGATCCCCTGCTAATCCAAGCGAGCTTTCAAATATTTGTCCCACATTCATTCGTGAGGGTACTCCTAAGGGATTGAAGACCATATCAACAGGTGTTCCATCTTGCAAATAGGGCATATCTTGCCTAGGCAAAATTTTGGAAATGATCCCCTTATTCCCGTGTCTTCCGGCTACTTTATCCCCAACTTTGATTTCACGTTTCTGTAAAATATATACACGAAGCATTATGTCGAGGGGGTCCCTCTGGATCCATTTCACATCGATAACGCGCCCTCTTCCACCTATAGGTAGTTTGAGAGAAGTTTCTTTTGAAGTGGATACCTCAAGACCAAAAATGGCCCGTAATAATCCAGCTTCCGCGATATACGATGATTCGCTCGCTATCTGAGGCGTTAATTTACCCACTAAAATATCGCCTGTTTCTACCCAGGATCCCAACCTCACAACTCCATTTCTGTCCAAATTGCGGAGTAAATGTTCTTCTAGATGTGGTATTTCTTTAGTGATTTTTTCAGCGGAGCCTTGGCTTGTCGTATCCGTCTGAATTTCATATTTTCGGATGTGAAAAGAAGTATAAATATCCTCATATACCAAACGTTCGCTAATTAGTACTGCGTCTTCAAAATTGTAACCCTCCCACGGCATATAAGCTACTAAAACGTTTTTTCCTAAAGCAAGTTCCCCACCAACTGTAGCGGCTCCCTCCGCTAAAATTTGCCCTTTTTTAATGGATTTACCCCGCGGAACCCGAGGTTTTTGGTGCATACAAGTATTTTTGTTAGAGCGTCGATGGGCAACTAAAGGAATACTTATAGTCTTCCCACTACTTGAAAAAAGGATCTTGTGACTATCACTAGAAATGATCTTTCCCTCGCGTTCGGCTATAACGGAAACCCTCGAATCTAGAGCTGTTTGGCGTTCCAATCCAGTTCCAACAATGCACTTCTCGGACCGAGAAAGTGGAACTGCTTGGCGCTGCATATTAGAACTCATTAAAGCCCGATTCGCATCATTATGCTCAATAAAAGGAATGAGAGAACCTCCAATAGAAAAATATTGGAAAGGAAAAATACTTCTAACATGAATCTGTTCCCATGCAATAGTCAGGAATTCTTGACGGTATCTAGCTGGAACAACCTGTTCTTCCTGAATACCCTGATTCAAGGACAAAGAATTTCCTGCTGCTATCATATAATATTCATCTCTATTTGGTGATAAATAAACCACCTGTCTCTCTTTTTTTTCTTTTGCTTTCTCAGATATTTCATAAAACGGACTCTCTATAGATCCCCACCAGTGATCAATTCTCGCATGAATAGCTAAGGATCCAGTAAGTCCAACATTGATTCCTTCGGATGTGTCAATTGGACAAATACGCCCATAGTGACTCGGATGAATATCTCGGCTCCGAAAACTTGCAGTTCTCCCCGTCAATCCTCCAGGACCCAAACAACTCACTTTTCGTCCATGAACCGTTTGTGTCAATGGATTGGTTTGATCAAAAACTTGAGATAAAGGGTATGTGCCAAAAAAGGTCTCATAAGTAGTTATTAATAAAATCGAAGTTGAAGTTGGAGTTACCAAAGTTTGTGGAGTCGGTTTCGATTGACGTATGAATACTCTACGGATAGTTTTTTGAACCGCATGTTGTAAACGGCCAAGAGCCAGTCCGAATTGATCTTGTAACAGATCCGCAACCGAACGAATACGTTTATTTTTCAAGTGATTCATATCGTCATCGTCAAGTATACCTGTTCCAAATTTCATTCCAATCAAATGATCCGTAGCGGCCAATACATCTCGTGGTAACAAGAATGTATTGTTCTGAGGTATATCAAGATTCAGTCTCCGATTCATATTTCGTCGACCAACTCTTCCTAATTCACATTTTTGTTGAAAAAATTTCTTTTGTAATTCCTCACATAAGGATTCCGAAAATACCAAGTCCCCACCTACACAAGCAAATTGTTGATAAAACTCCAAAATAGCTTTTTCTTTTGACTCAATCCTCTTCTTCTCCTTAGCATTCGGGAAAGACAAGAAAATTTCGGGGTAGGAAACATTATCTAAAATTTCTCTTAGATTCGAACCCATAGCTGATGATAGAACTAAAATAGATATCTTTTGTTTTCTACTCACGCGAGCCCATATCCTTTCTTTTTTATCAATTGCTAATTCCGATCTTCCTCCCCAATCTGATATTATAGTTCCGGTGTATATAGAAACTCCCTTATGGTCTAATTCCGAGCGGTAGTAAATACCAGGACTTAGCAATATTTGATTGATCACAATTCGATATATTCCATTTATTATAAAGGTTCCTAAGGAATTCATTATAGGAATATTTCCAATAGAAATGGTTTGCTTTTGCACATCGAAACCAAAAATTAATCTCGCGGATACATATAATTCAGAAGAATAGGTGAGTGATTCATACACAGCATCCCTTTCTTTTATCGAGGGTTCTAGCAATTGATATCCTTTCGCAAATAATTGAAATGAAATTTCGTGATCTGGATCTTTAATTGTTGGAAACTTCTCAAGTTCTTCTGCCAAGCCTTGATTAATGAACCTACAAAACCCCTCGAATTGGATCTGACTAAATCCGGGTATTGTGGACATTCCCTCATTTCCATTCCGGAGCATCTTAATCTTAAGTTTCCTATTTATCGAAGAAAAATTCCATTATCAGCTCACCCTTCATCAATCCCTACGGATCAATCTAGCAATCATGGAATCTATATTCTGTTTACTGAATCACATGAAATTCTAGGGAACTCCACATATGTATTTCATATATGTATTTCATACATATGAATAGAGACAATTTCGACGAAAGTTCAAATTTAGCAGGGGTAGAAATGGAATGAATCTGCCACTTAAACTTTATGATATTCTAATCAGATTGGATAGCAAAGATTTATCGTTTTATCTCCTTTCTATGAAAGGGATAAAGCCATAATAATTTATAAGCACTAGAAAGTTTTACTTTAGTTCGATTTAGAATAGCACGCTTAGTTTAATTTTCAAAAAGAATTTGAGGGTTCTTTTTTGTTTCGTAGTAGTGGAATTGCTGGAAAATAAAGGATTTCGTTGTAGAATCCTAAAAAAAATTACTTGCCAATTTAGTTATCTACCTATCCACGTATCCTTTCTTTTATCGTAATTTCACTTGGGTGGGCCAAGAAGGCTAGGTCATAATCTATATCAGAGCAAATTTCCCCCTTTTTTTATTCAAGATATTTAATGCAATGAAAAATTAAAGCACGATTCCCCACGGGGATATGTACATAAGGGGGATCCTTAGATAATAATGCTGTTCGAACCTGGAGTTTACCTATATACAGATTAGGGAAACATTTATTCTATTTTATTATGCGATTAAAAGGAATGGAGGGGAGAGAATACCTATTTAAGAGTCGTTCACTACTGCAAAAAAAAATAAAATTCTAGTTCTAGTTAATGGTTCCAATTTGTTCTGAATTTTGCAGCCTGTGACTGGAAATCCACTTTTTCTCCTTTGCCATCTCAATAGAATAGAAGGAAAAGGGGTTTTAGTAAGAAAATGTGGATGAATACTTGCTCTTTTCTCAATTTTCGATTGGATTTTTTGGCGGCATGGCCAAGTGGTAAGGCAGGGGACTGCAAATCCTTTATCCCCAGTTCAAATCTGGGTGCCGCCTGATCAATGGATTATAGTACTGATCAAACTCGACAAATTTCGTACCCCCATAAGTTTGGGCAAGAGAGTAACTAGGTCTGGTGATACTGGATTTTGAGAGTCCATACCATAGTTCTATCCTCAAACTAGGGTTTGTTTTGGTGGCAGTGGCCCAAACGGCTACCAATAGGGATGAGGTAGCGTTTCCTTATTCTTTTATTAATTGGAATTGATTCGATTCGGGAATTTAAAACTAGGAGGCGAAGATGTAAGAAATCCTCGTATCCAAAGGTCCCTAAGGGGCATCCTTTTTTCAATCTAAGGTTGAAGAAGGGACTTCGCGAATAAATACCAAGACTTCCTAATTATCATACATTTTATTTCTCGTACATCTTACTACATACACTTCGTACAACGTATGCTATCTACATACACTAAAGTAAAGGTTACTGATTCTGTCGAGAATCAGATTGAATAGGTTGATCAAAAATCTATTTCGGAGTTGTGGATAAGGTCTCCTCACTCTTTCATAAAAAGATAGAAAGCGGGGCAGTAGGATTTAGGTCAAAAATAAACACGGGTAAGGTAGGTATACAATAAATATTTATCTATCCGAATTTTATGGTATATTCTGACGTCCTTTGCTTATAAATATAAAAAAAGGTAACAAAAGGAAGAAAAAATCTCTCTATTCCCGCGTCTTCTATTCAGGACATCCCCCTACTCTTTTTTAGGGAAAAGGGCTATGTATCATATTTTTACTTAATACTCTCTAATTCTACCAGAAATCATATAAGAATTTGTTAGGAATAAATTCCTTTAACCGATTCATCCAGAGTCTTAGGACAGAATGACCTTTTGACTCTGTACCCTTGATTCCACTATGATTATTGATCAATAGTAGAAAAATTCCTTCATAGAAATAGGAGACATAATTTACATGGATATAGTAAGTCTCGCTTGGGCTGCTTTAATGGTGGTCTTTACATTTTCTCTTTCGCTAGTAGTATGGGGGAGGAGTGGACTCTAGGGATACTACTAATTGATTGAGTAGTCGAATTGTAGTATCAACTCTTTTCTTTAATTGATCATTTTGCATTAATCATTTTGCTAAACTTTTTTTTATCTCTTTCTTTAGTTTTGTTTCACTCTTGTAAGAAACTCTTTTAAGAAAGAGTCGTTCTATTCTACTAAGTTCTCTTCTACTCTAATAGAATAGAAAGAAAATAGAAAAAGCAATTATAGTAATTCAGAATTTCTACTAGAAGTGATGAGTAAAAAAAAGTTCTATACATAAGAAAATTAGACTTTCTTACACGAAGCTATTTACAACATATCGCACATTTTCCGTTTATAACCTTTTCTTATTCTTAGAAATTTTTTTTTTTCTTTTTTTTTCTTTTACTTTACTATAGTCTATTCTCGTATTATTTTTCTCCCCCTCCAGGGATTCTTCCAATGAAGAATTTTCTTCGATTTTTTTTATTTTGACTTGATTGAAATTAAGTGGATGCAGTGAAAAAAGAAGTGGAATTAGACTACTTTTTTAATCTACTAATCTATTCTATGTAGATTCAAGATAATATAATAGAAAGAATCTAAAGTGTCGTAGAAAAAACTATATGTAGTTCTTTCTACCACACTTTATGATTCCAACCGGATCCTTTCATTTAAGACTTAGATTCTTATTTTCTTTAATCCCTTTTTCATTTCTTCAATGATTAATTGGAATTCCAATTAACCCTTTTGGCTGGCTGTTTTTACATAAATAATAAGTAAAAAGGCAGTAGGAATTAGAATGAACAATGCAGTAGCAATAAATGCGAGAATATTTACTTCCATAACCTCTTTATTTTTTATTTTCACAATAACTCGGGATGTAATCCCATGGAGAGGAAAAAAGGGTGTCCTGTAAATTCAAGGGGAGGACTTGCATTCTGATAATACTGAACCAATTCAATATTAGGAATATCGGATCTATCAAATCAATTCATGGTTGATAGTGGAATAATATAACATAGGAAGATCCTTTATCCATACTAAGACCAAAATGGGTTTTTTGATTGGATTCGGAACCCCCTCTATGGATAACCCAAAATCTTTCTTATCTTATCTGATTTCCCTTCCTTTTTCTTATAGTTATACATACAATTATGTATTATATTATGTATGTATTATATTATGTATGTATTATATGACCGACTTTCTATGGGTCACATAGACATCCAAATAAGCAGTAGAAGTAGAAATGAGATGGAGAAAAGAGGGTTTTAAATAAAAAAGATCCAATATGAAAATTTAGGAAAAAGAGCGTTTGCTTGGTTTTTATTTTTTTAGGGTACTATACAATATCTGCTTTTTGGGTCTAAAGATGAGAGCGGATCCATAAAAAAAGGAATCGGCAAATGGACTGAGAATGAGGTAGATTCTTTCGAATTATTCATTGAACATACACAAACAAAGTTGGAACTACAAAATGGAAGGGGTGTGGTTTAACCCCCAAAAAGGAACTAATTATATTAAATTAATTCTCTAACAATAAACGAATATGATTTGCGTATGGATTCCGGTAAAATACTGGTACTCTATTCGATAAGAGTCGAATAGGAAGTTAAGATGAGGCTGGTATCATCATAAAAATGGAGTAATATAATATCTTAAATTATACTAATCCACGTATGATATGTAAGTCTTTCCTTATCAACCGGAGGTAGTTAAAAAAATTTTTCTATACTGCTCTCTTTTTACTAAGAAATGTGAAATCAAAAAAGTGAAGTAAGGGCACCCCATAGATATTTGATCTTGCCTCCTGTCCCCCCCTTTTTTTCAGGGAAATTTTTGTTGAAAAAAAAAAGAAAAGATGAATTTTTCCATTCATTGAACCCTAGTTCGGGACTGACGGGGCTCGAACCCGCAGCTTCCGCCTTGACAGGGCGGTGCTCTGACCAATTGAACTACAATCCCTGCGGGGTGTATGGCATACCTATTCTTAAATAGAACCATAAGAAGATTCGATTTGTCTGTCGTACTCTAAGAAATAGACGAATCATATACTACATACCCACATAGGATATGCGGATATAGTGAGAGTGGCATAACTAGTATGTCGCGATTTTTTATCCCTAAAAATAAAAGAATATAATCCACCTTTCAATAAGAAAAACTCCTTTCTTTGTAAGAAAAGAATCAGAGAGATATGGATTCTAAAAAAAAAAATTATCCTTTTCTCTTTATCCTTTATTTCTATGGATCAGATATTTTTTTCTTCCATAAAAAAATTGATTTAGTTCATATTCACGAAGCCCTAAACTTTTGGGCCGAGCTGGATTTGAACCAGCGTAGACATATCGTCAACGAATTTACAGTCCGTCCCCATTAACCGCTCGGGCATCGACCCAGGAAGAATTTATTCTAGGGTTTTTGATAATCTATGATTAACCTCTTTTTATAATACTCCCTACCCCCAGGGGAAGTCGAATCCCCGCTGCCTCCTTGAAAGAGAGATGTCCTGAACCACTAGACGATAGGGGCATCACTAGACGATAGCGCTATATACAACCACTCGTCATTATACTATAATGATAGTATGAGCAGTTTTTTGGAATTGTCAATATACTCTAAGAGTATAACTAGATCAAAGCAAAGAGTCTTTCCTACTTTTCTGTTATGCTTTCATACCCTACTTTTTAGGGAAATTCGTTTAAAGGATATAGAATAAGAATAGATTAATAAAAAGGATTCTAGATTAGTTCAGTACAGGTATTGATTTGATTGCTCTAACAGGAAAAAGAGCCCGATTTCATTTCTTTTTTGCAATTTAAACTCTGTGCTTCGTTTAGTGTTCAGACCTAAAATGTGGGCATCTCGCACTAAACTAAGTCATAAAATGAAAGAAAAAATAGAAAAAAAAAAGAAAAAAGTCAATGAATTTAGTAGAAAAGTACTTTATCGGATTCGAACCTATGACTTATGTCTTACCGGGGCATTACTCTACTACTAAGTGAAAAGCCCTTTATCGGATTTGAACCGATGACTTATGCCTTACCATGGCATTACTCTACCACTGAGTTAAAAGGGCTTTTTATTCAAAAATTAGCCACTTTCGTTTACCATTATGGGTCTACTGCATAATGTACATAATATATCTATATATATGTAGAGATTTATATATATATGTAGAGATTTATATATATATAGATATCGAGATGTGGAGGTATTATATTATAATATATATAGAAATACGTATAACGTATAATAAAATAGAAATACGTATAACGTATAATAAAATACGTGAACAGAGAGTTAACACACTCAAAAATTATTATTAATATGCGATATACTTGAAGAGAGTAAGTTCATTAGGTATGTAAACATGATCTCGGACGACTCACCAAACCAAAGCCCGGAAGTTCCTTTTTTTTATCTTTAGGCTATTCACTTTTCACGTGCTCAGAATCTTCTGCAGAATTAGGGACTTTTTTCTTCTATTGGCTGATCTTATGATGAGAGCTTTCTCCATTTATGTTTTATTTCACCTAATTCTAATTAGGTGGGGTATAAAGGAATCCCCGCTCTTCATATACCCATATGGATGGGTATTAATTTTCAGTGATATACTTCTTATCTGTTTTGGCGAGAGATTTATTTTTAACAGACATCCCTTGGAAAACTTTCAAGTTCAAAACTTTTCAATTTTTCTTAAAAAGTTTTGGACGGATTTGTTGAAGCGATTTTCAACAGGTACCCCTTAGAAACAGGGTACTTGAATATTCTCCAAGGATTCTGGTGCATGTTGAACAAACTATGTTGGAGTTTTATCAACAATTTTATTCTAAAAAGCGGGCAGTAGAATTTATACTGCAGAGTATAAAAATTATTCTACTGCCTGCCCAACAAAAAATAAAAACCATATCCTACATACCTAACCCCTCCAGGTTCAGCGTTTTCCGTTTCCGAACACTAGGAAAAAGGAGGATTCTGGATTCCCCGTCCTAGGGTGAAAAGGAAGGGAACAGATACTCAATATGATTCTTAGGAGGAGCGTTTGGTAGTGGTCTTGGTCCTCTGTGCTTTTTTTATGTGTTCTTAGTTCTATTCATCTTCTTTGATTCTTTTAAACAAGAATCTAATAAACTAGAATTGAGTGTAAAAGAGGACAGGAAATTGGTAAATGGATAGGATCAACTAACCAGAGACTTTCCGTATCCTCTTTATCATCAGGTAAATCTGTCGATTCCTATCTGCTTTTCCTTTTAAGTTATGACTCTTTGTTTGTTGCTTCTATCAAGTGATATAGGAAGTCTATGATGAATTTTTTAAAATCATATCACTCCTTCCCTACGGCTCGGGCTTTTTGATAAGTGGAGGAAGAAAGGGGTTTATGGGGACTGTACTGCCCCCCATATCTCTTAGTGTATTTAGTGTATATTGTAGGAATAATCAAACTATAGAATACGATCCTAATTGAAATGCATACATTTAGTTCATACGCTATTAGCATGGTAAGAAGAAATGTATTTTACAGACTAGAGAGTGGCCATCTAAATCCTAAAGTAAAGGCCCGCGATTGAAGTACCAATCGCTCACTGCCATGAACTTTTCCGTTTGATTCGATAAGGTGGAATTAGCCTTTTTCTCGAAAAGCTATCCTTGACAAAGGGTAGCGTTGGTATCATAATCTATATGTAGCGGGTATAGTTTAGTGGTAAAAGTGTGATTCGTTCTATTAATAACTGAATTTGAAATGATATACTTAAGGCATCCTTAAGTTTTTTTATATTCATATTTCGAGGAAAACTTTAGTTCTTATAAAGGGTTTAATCCTTTTCCTCTCAATAGCATATTGAGGAAGAATATACATTCTCGCAATTAGTATCCAAAGACTAATTGAATTTGCATGCAAAATACAAATTCAATTATGGGTACAGAGTCGCGAAGCATAATTTTGCATTGGATTAAGTATTCCAATTGAATAAATATGAGTAAAGGGTCTATGGATTAAGATACAAAAAAGTTTATTTCCAATCGTAACTAAATCTTCTTTTCTTTAAAAAAGAAATGGAAGCCCAATAGCTAAAAAACGATAGTTTTGGTTTACTAGAACCATCAGTATATTGTTTCAGCTCGGTGGAAACCCAACGCTTTTCCTCAGGATCTCTTGAATGAAATTAGGGAACGAAGTAAGTAGATTAGATAGATATTTAGTAGAATTTATATCTCCTACTCTATAAGGATCATCTAGAAAGCGGAGAGCTTTGGTTCCATTCAGACAGAAAAGCTGACATAGATGTTAAGTGGTGAGAATACCCATAAAGGAGCCGAATGAAATAAAAATTTCATGTTCGGTTTTGAATTAGAGACGTTAAAAATAATCAACCAACGTCGACTATAACCCCTAGCCTTCCAAGCTAACGATGCGGGTTCGATTCCCGCTACCCGCTCCATTCTGTAAAAAAAAAAAGACTATTCTATTTGTCTAGACATGGTAGAAACTTGTATTCAACCTTTTTCGTCCACCAGTTTTCGGATCTACAGAGCGGAGTAGAGCAGTT